AAGTCAATTATGCATTACATTAATTCGATTCATTCAATTTTATTATTAAATAAAAAAAAAATGCATTTTTCGAATTTTCGAATATTAAAGATTCTAACGATTAAAGTAAAAGCGGGTAGCGGGAATCGAACCCGCATCGTTAGCTTGGAAGGCTAGGGGTTATAGTCGACGTTGATTCATCATTTTTAACGTCTCTAATTCAAAACTGAACGTGAAACTTTGGTTTCATTCGGCTCCTTTATGGAAGATGGATAAATTCCCCAATTCAGACATGAACGAAATAAAAGAATCCGACCCATAACGTCTATGTCAGCTTTGCTGTCTGAATCTATTCAGAACAACCCGCTTTCTAGACGATCCCTATAGAAAAGAAGAGGGTTATATTCTAACAATCTTTCTAGTTACTTCGTTCTCTACTTCTATTTGAAAGAATCCTTAGGAAAAGCATTTTGTTTCCACCGAGCTAAAACAATTTTTCGATGTCTTTAGTAAACCAAAGACATTGTTTAATAGCTGTTTTGCTTCAATTTCCCCTATATAAATTTTCAATTATATAATATAAATTGAAAATTGAAGATTTAGTTACGATTAGAAATAAACTTTTTATCTTTATCCATGGGTCCTTTACTCATACTCATTCAATTGGAAGTATTGATCCAATAAAAAAATTATGTTTCGTAATCTCATAATCCAATTTTTCAATTTTAAATTGATTCTTGGATACAAATCACGAGAATGTATATTCTTCCTCGAATTTTTCATTGAGAGGTAAAGGATTCAATCCTTTTAAGAACTAAAGTTTTTGTTCGGAATGAATATATGAATAGTAATCAAACCGAAAGACCCTTTAACTATATAGGGGGTTATAGAACGAATCACACTTTTACCACTAAACTATACCCGCTACAATCCGATTATTGTATATAATAGGACCTTTTGTCGACCCTAATCAAAAGTAAAACAAAAGATCAGAAAAAAATCATGAAAACTAGAGCGTTTACGTGTTGTATCAGAGGACCTAATGAGATTAGGGAAAGCGGATTCATTTTATTTAAATAACTAAATACCAAGTGTTTTTTTGCCCGAGGTTTTTGACCTATACGTCTCGAACTTAAGCCATAACACAAAAAAGGATTAACGACAGTTCCCTTATTTATTATTTAAACTGGAATAAAAGGACTAACTAAGAAAGCACTTTGATTCGATATCATTTGATTCTATATCATAGAAATTTATCATTTTTTTTATTTTTTTTTTAATCGCAATAACAAACAAGTGTTTTTATTTTTTTTTTCAAAATTAAAAAATCTTTTTATTTATGATTCGTTGGAACAAAGGGCCGGGCCCGGCCTGGTCAGTACTTAGCCGGGCCGTGAAACTAAAAAGCCCCTTCGGACGAAATCACGAAATCAAAAAAGTCTATACTATGACGGGCGTTTTCAAGCCTTCTTTTTTATAATGTAACATAGTATTATCCTTTTTCAATTGGGAGGAGAGATGGCTGAGTGGACTAAAGCGTCGGATTGCTAATCCGTTGTACGAGTTTTTCGTACCGAGGGTTCGAATCCCTCTCTTTCCGTTTTTGTTGATGACTTGGTATTTTATTTCGAATTTATCGCGAGCTCTTTTTTTATTTAATTAGATAGTTAAAAATGAATACTTAAAGAAGTTTAAAGATGTGGAATAGAAAAAATCTTACTAATAACAGTTTAAAATTAAGCAAAGAAAACAAAAACCTTATCCTTTATTCTTCACGTCCAGGATTACGTCCTGGATCATTAGACAGGAATCCGAAGATAAAGAGAGAAACAAAGAATATCACTACCGTGTAAACAAATAGTTTGAGAGTAAGCATTACACAATCTCCAAGATTTTTTTTAGGAAAAAAGAGAATAGATTCTCCACTTTTATACCGCATACCCTACTTTTTTATTTTGACACCAAGAAATGCAGTGGGATGATCCAGATTTGTCGCGGTTGTACAATAATTTCAATATTTGAATTGAGAGTGTAAGACTTATCTGATCTTATCAATTCTATGCATTTTTTTTTTTCAAATAAATCATGAATTTATCTGGGACTTTATTAAAAATATCATCGAAAACTTACAGCAGCTTGCCAAACAAAGGCTAAGAGAAAAAAGAACAGAGGTATTACTGGCATAATATCTACAATTGGATTCAAAAAAGCGTAGGCTTCAGGCAATTTGGCGACGAAAAAATTACTGGAAAAAAGAGCAGAATTAAGGTAAATATAGATTAAACTAAATATATTAAGCATAACAAATTTTTTTTGGGGGGGGATAATTGTATTTATTTTGATTGAGTTATTAATAAATTGAGTTTTTTATTATTATAAATATTTTATTATTGATAGAAGAAAAAAATTAATAAAAAGAAAATAAGATAGACCAAAAAACTTTCTTTGATTTGAACTCACCCAATCAAAAATCCTTCTATATCTCAAATCAAAAGAGAATAGAATAAATCATACTTTCGTACAATATCTTAATTGAATTATATGTAATGATCAATAAATTCAGTTTAATTCTATGTCCACATGTATAAAAATTCTAGTAATCCATTTTCTAAATAATAGATATTTAGACTGGAGTTGACGAATAACCCGTACCAATATTAGTGTTTATTAGTGTCTAATAGAAAAAAATGGGGCGTGGCCAAGTGGTAAGGCAACGGGTTTTGGTCCCGCTATTCGGAGGTTCGAATCCTTCCGTCCCAGATCATACCCCGTTTCTATATATTATTAATATAATGTGATCATTATATTAATATATATTTTTGATTTTTAATTTTCAAATATATATGATAATATTATATATCATAATATAATTAAATATAAATTAATATAAATTGCCTTTTCGAACAGTCTTTTCTATTAAGAATATTGGTATAGAATGTGATTAGTATTTATTTTTTTAATAATCTGCAGAATCATATCTTTTTCACAAATTTAATAGAGTTCAAATAACACGCCTATGAAATAGGAAATTAAATGAATTTGCGATTCGTTAAGTTAAATAGTACCCATTTGACAAATTTTACAGTATAAATCTTAAAAAATAACAACATAAAATTGCAATCTTCCCTTACATCAGTGTTTTTTTATCTATCTTTTTTTACTCACAGATGGTTTAATCCAATATAATATAGAATATAGATTTCTCTCTCTCTTACTGATGATAAAAAACGAAAGGTCCTTGCTGGAAAACTATATGTTATGCAAAATACAAATAATTGTATCGGATAGGGAATTTTTCAATCAATTAAATCTTTGTAACGAACTCTTATGAGTTCTTGGTACTTTAAGACGTGTGAAATTGTTGAATTTATCCTATCACTATTACGTTACTTGAAGATACAGATTCAAAATAACTTGTTTATTCGTGTTATATTAGTTATAATTAGTTAACTAATTTTAGTTTTACAATAAAAATATTCGAAATTTTAAAATATCGAATGATATAAATAAAAAATAGAAAAAATTTTGAAACAAAATCTTTCTAATAGATAGAATTTCCAATAATTAATTCTATTAATCTAATTAAATAGGGTTAAATAGATTGCTATGTACCGACCGAACCAATGATTATTCATGATTCCATAATTGAATCAATTACATATGGGTTCCAAACCGAAGGAATGTTATGGTAAAACTTCGTTTAAAACGATGTGGTAGAAAGCAACGTGCGACTTGAAGGACATGATCCGCTGTGGAGTCTTACATCCACCATTTTTTTATATATTATATAGGAATGAAAGTGCTCTTGGCTCGACATCATTTGTTCTGTTCCGCTGTAACCCTCTTTTTTTGGGGGGGGTGATGTAATATAGTACAGGATGGAGCTCGAGTAGAAATATTTTTTTTTTCAGGGGCAAGAATCTAGGGTTAGTATCAATCAATAAATTGGAACAACTTCGTAAGTATATTTTCGATACATAAACCTAAAAGGTCCTATTCGAGAAAATTTCAAATTCAAAAGGAAGGTGTATTACGCAGGAATCAACCATTCGTATGATTCTTTGACAGAAAGAAATCACAAAAAATGATATGTTGCTGCCGTTTTGAAAGGATTTAAAGATCACCGAAGTAATGTCTAAACCCAATGATTTAAGGCAAAGATCCTGGAACAAGTAAATACCTTTTTCAATTGTCTTAACAACTAGATCAGAATGAAGAATCTAAATAGATTCTAAAGGAGACATACAATAAAAGGGTTAAAGACCACTCAATAAATGAAATATCAAAAAGGGTTATCTTTTGAGTTATTTCAGAGTTATCCAACTTGAGTTATGAGGGTGCAAATACGACTAATTTTATTTTTGATTGGATAAGAATAACAAAAAAAAGTACTTAAATCAATAGTCTAATTAATTTGATGATTTTATGGCTATATTTGATATTGTAATTCGATACATAGACATAATTTCGAATTTTCGCGAGCCGTACGAGGGGAAAACTTCTTATACGTTTCTAGGGGGGGGGTATTCTTCATCTATCCCAATGAGCCATTTATCGAATTGTTGCAATTGATGTTCGATCCCGACGAGAGGGAAGAGATCTTCGTAAAGTGGGTTTTTATGATCCGATAAAGAATCAAATCTATTTAAATGTTCCCGCTATTCTAGATTTCCTTGAAAAAGGCGCTCAACCTACAGGAACTGTTCATGATATTTCAAAAAAGGCGGGGGTTTTTACGGAACTTCGCCTTAATCAACAAACAAAATTCCATTAATGAAATAAAATATAAATTAAAGTAAAGAAGGTGTGGATGACTTGTATATAGCTTTGTATAACCTTTTCTTTTCTTTGCTAGTTCCCCTTTTGTTCTATTCATATCATACTTCCGTTTAGTATTGTATTGTTACTTTTAGTATTGTTACTATGGAATGGTGTCGTTTATTTATAACGACAAAAAATGGATTTCTATTTTGTTGATATAATAATGGATCCAATAATATTAAACCGAAATAAAATAGTATAGAAAAATATCAAGTGAATAAATAAGAAATGACGTATAAGTAATTGGGTCTATAGACATAAAAATTTGCATTATTTGCATTACCGTCAATGGGGTTATTTTCGTTGGAACTCTATGAACAAAAAAAAACAAAGGATCAAACCCGTTTATTTTAGTTATTGAATAAACCTCATTTTTTTTCTACTTCCCCCCCGTCTTCCTTAATTAAGTCTTCCACCAATATTATATATAGTGATATAGTGCCAATCCAACACAAGTCCTTAGTTTTTTTCTATTTCAATTTAAATAATTTCAATTTGATTAATTAAAAAATGGATTGAAATCATAATTGTTAATTCTATTTAGAATTTGTTTTATCTTTTGTATGTTTTTCTCAATATTCATATTGACAACAGTGTATCAAATAAATATAATCCGATCGTGGATAAATGGATCCATTTATCCCTGTTCCATAGATTTTATTTCATTCAAATAATGGGTTCTTGGATTTTCTGTCATACAAGAAGTCTTTTTTGATTAAGATTTAAATAAAAAAAAAAACTCGATATATACTAATTAATGGATAATATAAGAGACAATAGGCGGTCTATAAATATTTGAAAATCTTTGACTTTAATTCCTATTTTATCTTTTATCTGAGAATTTTTTGTATTTTCGTCGGATTTGTTCATTTTTATTATGTTCAGAGTGGATTAGAATTTTTTTTTTATGGTTTGATTGCGTTGTTCCATTCAATTTCGTTATTTATTGGGATTCTGATTGTATCTACACATTATAATTCGTTTTTGGGGGTTGCTAACTCAACGGTAGAGTACTCGGCTTTTAAGTGCGGCTAGCATCTTTTACACATTTGTATGAAGCAACAGATTCGTCCATACCATCGGTAGAGTTTGTAAGACCACGACTGATCCTGAAAGGAATGAATGGAAAAAGCAGCATGTCGTAGCAATGGATAATTCTGAGAATATTTCATTCTTACTGAATAGGTTCCAAATCTTATTTCAATTGTTTAAATTCGTGGTGTCTAACAATTTTTTAAAAAGAATCTTTTGGGGGGTCGAGTGAATAAATGGGTAGAACCTTACTATAAGGTTACAATTATAGGGAAATAAAAAGTAACGAGCTTCTGTTCTTCATTTTTGAATGATTACCCCATCTAATTAGACGTTAAAAATATATTAGTGCTTAATGCGGGAAAGGCTTTTCTGATGAGTGGATTAGAAATTTATTATGAGTCCTAACTATTAGCTATTCCCCTTTATGGGGTAGAGATAAATGTGTAGAAGAAGGCAGTATATTGATAAAGAGATCCTTTTCAAAATCAAAAGAGCGATTGGATTGAAAAAATAAAGGACTTCTAACGATCTTGTTATCTTATAACTAAACATAAGGAGCTAGAGAGTCCGTTAATGAGTTTGACTTGTTTCCGAGGTATCTAGTTTTTTCTTACTAGAAATACCTTGTTTTGACTGTATCGTACTATGTATCGTTTGATAACCCAATAAATTACCTATTTCTTTTCTAGTTCAAATCGAATTTTAAATGGAAGAATTTCAAGGATATTTAGAATTAGATATATCTAAGCAACATGACTTCCTATACCCACTTATCTTTCGGGAATATATTTATGCACTTGCTCATGATCGTGGTTTAAATAGATCCGCTTTGTTGGATAATGTAGGTTATGACAAGAAATCTAGTTTACTAATTATAAAACGTTTAATTACTCGAATGTATCAACAGAATCATTGTCTTATTTCCGTTAATGATTCTAATCAAAATAGATTTTTGGGGTACAACAAAAATTTTTATTCTCAAATTATATCGGAGGGATTTGCAGTCATTGTGGAAATTCCGTTTTCCCTAAGATTAGTATCTTCCTTAAAGGAGACGGAAATCATAAAATCTTATAATTTACGATCAATTCATTCAATATTTCCTTTTTTCGAGGACAAATTCCCACATTTAAATTATGCATCAGATGTACTAATACCCTACCCCATTCATCTGGAAATCTTGGTTCAAAACCTTCGCTACTGCGTGAAAGATCCCTCTTCTTTGCATTTATTAAGGCTCTTTCTTCACGAGTATTATAATTGGAATAGTTTTTTTACTCCCCAAAAATCTATTTTTGCAAAAAGTAATCCAAGATTATTCTTGCTCCTATATAATTCTTATGTATGTGAATCTGAATCCATTTTACTTTTTCTCCGTAACCAATCTAATCATTTACGATTAACCTCTTCTGGTATCTTTTTTGAGCGAATATTTTTTTATGAAAAAATAAAATATCCTATTGAAGAAGTCTTTGCTAACGATTTTCCGGCCACCTTATGGTTCTTCAAGGATCCTTTTATGCAGTATGTTAGATATAGAGGAAAATCTATTCTGGCATCAAAAGAGACTCCTCTTCTGATGAATAAGTGGAAATATTATCTTGTCAATTTTTGGCAATGTCATTTTTATGTATGGTCTCAACCAGGAAGAATCCATATAAACCA